TTCCTTGATATCGAACATAATGTATGAAAGTATCCTTGAGGAACCATAGGATCCTCTGAAAAGAATTACAACACACGACTATAAGATATTCTATTTTTCCATAGAAATGTGTTCGCTCAAGAAAGACTCCAGAAGATATTGATCGTAAATAAGAAGACTGTTTACGAAGAAACAGGAATAGATATTCGCATTCATATACATAAGAATTATGTAGGAACCAAAAGAATCTTTTCTTTCTTTTTGAAAATACGTAAATGGATTTCTTTGAAGTAAAGAGACTATTCAAATTATGATATTCGTGGAAAAACAATCGCAATAAATGCAAAGAAGGAACATCTTTGATCCAACATTGAAGGATTTGAACCAAGATTTCCAGATGGATGGGATGGGGTATTAGTAGATCTGACACATAATTTAAATGCGATAATTTATCCTCTAAAAAGGGAAATATTGAATGAATAGATCGTAAATTCTGAGATTTTGGTATTCTTTTTTCTTCAAGGGAAGATACTAATAATTGCGACGAGAATGGAATTTCCAGAATGACTCCAAAACCTTCTGATACCATTTGAGAAGAAAAATGAGAAGAAAAAGAATTCTTGTGCCCCCAAAATCCATTTTGGTTAGAATAATTCACCGAAGAAATCAAAGATTTCTGTTGATACATTCGAATAATTAAACGTTTCACAAGTACTAAACTAGATTTATTGTCATAACCTAGAAATTCCACAGGTTCGTAAAAAATCAAACTATTTAAGCTATGATAATGAGCAAGTGAGTAAATATACTCCTGAAGGAGTAGCGGATATAGGAAGTTTTGTTGACGAAATCTATCTTTTTTCAATCTAAATATCCTTGTAATTTGTAATTCTGCTATTGAAATACATTTCTAATGTAACCAAAAAAGAGAGGCACTTCTTGTGTTATGAAATGATACATAGTGCAATATGGTCAGAACGGCGTATGCGTATGCTGTATGTAGTATATTGTTTCTCTTATACTAAAAGAGTATTTAGAAGAAAAGAGTCTAACTTATAACTATAATAACTATAAGAAAATAGAAGAAACTAGAATAATAAATTCTTCTATTATCCTAAGAAAGAATTCTAAGAATATATTCTAATACTCTAATACTAATATAATATATTCTAATACTAATAATATAGTCTATTATTAATATATTCTATTATTAATATATATAGACTATGCACTGTCTATACTTATATATATACTACAGTATATACTACTGTATTTTATACTGTACTTTGATGTAAAAAACATAATGAGAATTTAAGAAGTAAAAGATTATATAAAAGTCAGAACAAATAAAGAATATATACCCCGGAGACAGAGAGCCCAACCTACAGATCTTTTTCCTTTCCCTTTCTATCCAATTTGGTTTTCTTTTCCTTGTTAATATAACTAGAATAAAAATAAAAGAAAAAGAAAGAAAATAGAAAATAACAATAAGAAAAAGGGGTAAAAATCTTTTATTTTCGCAACCCAATCACTCTTTTGACTTTGGAAAAAAGATTCTTTTTTTATCACTATACTATTTCTTCTACACATCCGTCTCCAATCCACAATAAAGAATAATTAGGATTCATAAAAAAAAGAATCAATGGTCCACTCACAATTGACAAGAGAACCTTTTCCCACATCAGGCACTAATCTATTTTTAACGTATAATTAGTAATTCGATCGGGTAATCATTCAAATTAAGAAAGGAAGCTCGTTTCTTTTTTGTCTTACTCGAATTGGAGCCATAAGGCTCTATCCATTTATTCACTAGACCCGAAATACTTTACTGAACTTAAAAATTGTTATAAAAAGAAAAATTCTCGTTCTATTTCTATTATGAGTACTAGAAATCTTATTTTTCTATGATTATATTATTCTTTTTTCTATTCTGTTTACGACATGCTTTTTTTTCCATTCATTACCTTTCAGGATCAGTCGCGGTCTTAGAAACTTTACCAATAGTCTAGACGAATTCCTTCATCCAAATGTGTAAAAGATCATAGTCGCAATTAAAAGCCGAGTACTCTACCGTTGAGTTAGCAACCCGGATCAATATGAGGTGTAGATATGATCGAAATAAGAAATCATCCATTTTACTAATTTTACTAAAGTGAAGGAAAGATCCAATAGGGGAATGGGGATAAAAAGATCTATTTATATACGATCAAATTATATTTGTTTGAGACGCCATTGTCAATATGAATGGACTTTTTAGAAAACAAATTTCAAGAAATTCTATAGAAATTTATGTTGGATTAGCACAACATAAAGAATAAATAATAACTTTGAGCGGAAAAAAATAAGGAATTAAGGAAAAGGTAAAGATAGAAAAAATAGCGGCTTTCTTTAATCAAAAAAAGAAAGGTACAATACAAATACAAGAAGAACCCCCCTTGTTGGGGGGGTTCGACAAAAAGAAGCAAGAAAAAAATACGAACGAATAAGAAAAAGAAGAAGTATGAATAGAACAAAAAAAGAATAAACTTTGAATAAAGAATTACACAAAGTTAGTTACCCTATCCTTTTTTTATTCACGATTCTTGTTTTTACTTTCTTTTTTCTCAAAAGAAACTCGAAATTCTTTAAAGAATTCTGCCTTCCTTAAAATATCATAAACAGTTCCTGTGGGTTGAGCACCTTTTTCAAGGAAATATAAAATAGCAGGAACATTTGAATAAGTTTGATTCTTTATCGGATCATAAAAACCCACTTTTCGAAGATCTCTTCCTTCTCTTCGGGATCGAACATCAATTGCAACGATTCGATAGATGGCTCATTGGGATAGATGTAAATAAAAAATGCCCCCCTAGAAACGTATAGGAGGTTTTCTCCTCATACGGCTCAAGAAAAAATGATTCTAATTTCTAGAATTTCTATTTCTATCTATATAGATAGATAGGAATAAAAATGGATCCATAAAGAATTAGACTGTAATTTGAGCCTTTTTTCCTTCTTTACAGAAAAAGAAAAGAAAATTCATTCGTACTCCTAACTCAAGTTGGGTAGTTTTGAAAGAGTTTGAAAGGAAATCCTTAGAATTTCTTGAGCTGTCTCTAACCTCTTTTTTTGTCTCCTTTCGGATCTATTTTTTTTTAATCATTCTGATCCAATTGTTGAGACTAGTGAAAATAGTGTTTCCTTGTTCCGGAATTTGTTGTCTTTGCTTTGCGCTTTGTGAAATCATTAGGTTTAGACATTACTTCGGTGATCCTTACTCCTTTTCAAAAAGGCAGCAACATACCTTTTGTTTTTTCTATGGAAAAGGGAAAAGGAATACGAACGATTGATTCCTTTGTGATACACTCTTGATCGAAACAGTTTGAAAATTTCAACAAATTTGATTTTTTTTTCATTTCAAAAACTTGTTCAAATTTGAACCTCTCCGTTTATCTATATTTCTATATTGATGATCTATTTACAAAGTTGGTCTAACTTATTGATTGTCACTAACCCTAGATTATTCCCCCGATAAATGAATCAATCATTTTTGCTCGAGCTCCATCATATGCTATACCTTTCTATACCATTAGTATCTTTATTTAGCAACCCAAGACAAATTCAATTAGGTTCCTAGCAGAACAAACTATGTCGAGACAAGAGCATCTTCATTCGTATAGAAAATGGTGGATGTCAGAATCCACATCCAATCATGTCCTTCAAGTCGCACGTTGCTTTCTACCACATCGTTTCAAACGAAGTTTTACCATAACATCCCTATAATTTTGATTTTATTTTAAATTGGAACCGTATGCAATTGATTCAATATGGAATAATGAATAGTCATTGGTGGAACCGATACATAATAATCTACACTTAAAAATAAGTGTTTATCCGGAGATTTCACTTCAAATTACCCCATATTTTCTCATATGAATAATATCACATGAAAAAAACAAATAAGTTTTAAGCAAACTTATTTACATCTTCAACAGATCTTTCGAGATTGTCCATCATAAAAGATCCTTCTTTTTCTTTTCAAAAAAGAAAAGAAATTAGAAACCTCAAAAAAAGCCTTTGACTTTCATTTCATTCAAATGAAAAAGAAATCCCCATGAATGGATAAAAGTTTTTAGCCACTTTAACTAAATACTATACTAACTAATAACTATACTAAACTAAATATTTCATTTCAATATTCATAAATATTCAATTATTCAATTATAGAATAATAAGATAATCTTCTTAATAAGAATATACAATATATATTTTTATGTAAGAATTATGTATTTAATTTATGTATGAATAGAATATATATTCTTATGTAAGAATTATGTATTTAATTTATGTATGAATATTTTCTCATTTTTTATTTATGAAATATGATTTCATGATTTTCATATTATTATTTACTTCTTATTTACCATCTCCAATTGAATCTGATTTTCATTTCATTTAAATAAGAAAGATAGTTTGAGAATAAAGTTTCTTTGTTTTCATTATTATGGAGTAGAAAAAGTCTTGTGTAAGGTAAGATCAAAGAGAAAATCAGAATCCTCGGATTCTGATCTTTTGGCATCCATCTCCATCTCCATCATAGAAAACAAAGAATCGTTAACGAAAATAATCACGAATATTTAAGAATAAAATACTTTAGTAAAAAAGTAAAAAAAAAAGATATGATTCTAAGAATAAATCTTAGAATTCAGTGTATCCAACATGAAACATAAAATTGTTGAATTCAATTTTCAATTTCAATTAGAGAAGAATCCTTCGTTTCTGATGCAAACGATCTGGGACGAAAGGATTCGAACCTCCGAGTAACGGGACCAAAACCCGTTGCCTTACCGCTTGGCCACGCCCCATTTTTATTTGGTCTAAGAAAAACTAAGCTAAATATTGGTTATTCGTCAATAACCAACCAAAAGAAATATAGGACATGTTGTTGCTGGGATTCAACACAATAGATATAGAATCAAAAAGATTAATTGATCATTACTTAGAATTCAATTAAGATATTGTATGAAAATAGAATTCCTTGTATTCTTATTTGATTGGATAATGTAAGGAAGGATTCTTGATTGGGGAAAAGTCAAAGAAAAATCAGAATTTCTTTCTTTTATCTGCTTTTTTATTTTAAAAAATCCCTCAGAAAAACAACTCAATCCAATCTGATAATTTCTTATCATTTCAATTTCATTTTAATCTTTAAGAACAAGAAAAGAATATTTGTTATGTTTAATATCTTTAGTTTAATCTGTATCTGTCTTAATCCTACCCTTTATTCGAGTAGTTTTTTCTTCGCCAAATTGCCCGAGGCTTATGCCTTTTTCAATCCAATCGTAGACGTTATGCCGATTATCCCTTTACTCTTTTTTCTCTTAGCCTTTGTTTGGCAAGCTGCTGTAAGTTTTCGATAAAAATGAAATCTCGATTCAATTCAGAATTTCTTCGATAAAAAAAAGATGATATTTTGATTCTTAAAATCAATCAGATCAGAAATAAGATTCAGATAAGTCTGGAAATTAGGAACCCTCGATTCAAAAAGCAAAATTCTGATATTTTCTATTGTATATTAGATTGAAATTGAATAAGGGAAGGGGGCGATGATCTTTAATCAGCTAATAAACTTATTTCTTCTTTTGTTCTGACCTTTCCTTTATAAGATTCCATACAATATCTAATTATAGATATGGATATGGCAAGAAATCTTTGGTAATGAAAAAATACGAATCTTATTACATTAGAATATTACATTAGAAAGAAATTCGTAAAAAGAAATTGAAAAAAAAAACTTCCTTCTTTTTTCATATTTAGAGCGTCATATCAAAATAGTGTATAGTGTGTGTCGTAAAATAGGTGATCTATTTCCTTAAAAAAAAAGATCTTATCTTGGAGATTTGTAATGCTTACTCTTAAACTATTCGTTTACACAGTAGTAATATTCTTTGTTTCTCTCTTCATCTTCGGATTCTTATCTAATGATCCGGGGCGTAATCCTGGGCGTGAAGAATAAAAAAAGAGATGAGATTCGTTTTTACTTTTTTTTTCATAGGTATTTCATAGGTAAATGTAGAAAGAAATGGAATAGATGCTAGATAAAGAGAAAAGATTCATAAAAGAAAATAATCGAAATTTATTCCGATTCTAAAATCTCAAGTTATCAGGGGGGTCGGAGAGAGAGGGATTCGAACCCTCGGTACGAATAATTCGTACAACGGATTAGCAATCCGACGCTTTAGTCCACTCAGCCATCTCTCCCCATTCCAAATTTGAAATTTCTCATGTGATTTCACACGTGAAGTGAAGATTGAGAACAATTTTTCTTTTCTTCGAAACAGATTTCTCCAATAGAAAGAATACCTTACTTCTTTTATTTTGTACAAAAGGTTCATTTCCCCGGCCTGGTTAAGTATAAGTACTGGCCGGGCCAGTACTTCTTTTGTTCCAACGAAGAAAAATTGTTATTGAAACAAGAAGAGTAATTTTCATTGCCATTCCTAATTCTTAGAAATTAGAGTATAAATTATAATATTTAGTCTTTATAGTAAAAGTGTTCTGTTCTAGTAATATCTAGTAATAGTATTAGAGTATATATTAGAGTATAATAGTAATTTAATTTTAATATAGTACTAATATTTTTCGTCTTTATTTTATTATTCTTAAGTATAAGATTCATAAATTCATTAATGAAAAACGAATCTCATTTGAAATGAAAGTTGAAGTTCAGTATTCTATTCATCTTAATAATTCTAATTCACTTAAGAAATCTTAAGAAGAAGGAAGTATTAAGAAAGAAAAGAAATAGATCTTAGAAATCTTATAAGAGAAAGAATCTCAAATAGAAAACACATATTTCTAAGATTTTAAATCTTTTACTTGTTCAAAGCAAAGGACAAGCTTGAAAGTTTGAGGCCCAATTTACCCGAATTCAGAAAATCTGGCGGTTCAAGTGAAGGGAAGTTTCAAAAAAAGAATACTTAAAACTTTAGTACACTATTGAAATTCTTTAAATTTGACTAAACTTTTTGCTATTCACCTATTCTTTTTTTAAATCCCGCGCCGCAGCAGAACAAAATACGTGTTAATGCTGGAATTTTCATGATTCTGATGCTATCTTGACTACGTCTGATTACTTTGTTGGACAAATAGTCCATTCATATCCAATAATGAATATGTAGCGGGTATAGTTTAGTGGTAAAAGTGTGATTCGTTCTATTAACAACTTAAATAGTTAAGGGGTCTTTCCGTTTTTTTCCTATTCCGATCAAAAACTTTATTTCTTAAAAAGATTTAATCCTTTCCCCCTCAATAGGACATTTGAGGAAAGAATATACATTCTCACGATTTCTATCCAAAAGGCAATCAGAATCTTAATAAAAAATTTGGATTATGGAGTCGAGAAGCATAATTTTTTTTATTGGTTCAATTTTTCCAATTGAATGAGTATGAATAAAGGATCTATGGATGATAGTACAAAACTTTCAATCGTAACTAAATCTTCAATTTTTGCGCTGAAAAAGGGGGAGATTGAAGCCAAAT